TAAAGCTTCCGCATAATTTCCTTCGGATTGAGCCGACATCCGTTACGGTCGCCATTCGATTCAAAGAATCTCCGTTTCAGAACCGTACATGAGATTTTCATCTCATACGGCTCCTCCTTTATGTGCATAATGATAATAATACATGGAATCAAAAAGACTGAAATATTCTCATTATAAACTAAGCGGGGCTGGTGTTTTTACAAGAAATCTCTAGCCAACCTTCTTGTAGAAGATCTTTCCTTAACATCAAGCATGTTGGTATTAGATAAAAAAAAGTTACTCCAACAATTTCTTTGTCTTCAACGCCCTTAAATTTGCAGGAATTAGTCACTTCAACAGTCTTCGATGGTTATACGGGTATCCAAAATACGAACGAGATGGATGTTTGTTGTCCCAACCATTGTTAGTCCCGATCCTGATAAGGAAAAGGTATAATTTATAACAAAGTTTTCGTGTGTTGATTCCTAGGAGTAGTGCTTCTTCCCCTATGCCCCCTATTGGTACTAGTGGAGTAGGGTTGACCTAACCCATAGGTATAGGTGTAACCTTTCGCTCAATACTCTAGAATCGACAATTGAAGCATCTGAGGCTGCATTAATCGGGGATACACGACAGAAGGCGTTGTTTTATTTACAAACTTCACCTTCAACAAGCGTAGATTTATTTCCATAATTTTTTTCTTCCTATCCCGAATAATGTTGTCTTTCTCTTAAGACTGAGAGCGGTAAAAATAAAAAAAATAAAAAAAAAAAATCAAATCGCACCATCTCTGTAATAGGTGAATGCCTCTTTTTCTCCCGAAGTTGTCGGAATTATTCGTAATAAGATATTGGCTACAATTGAAAAGGTTTTATCAATAAAATTTCCATTTATCCCAGATCTAGACATAGGTGTATTAATCCATTCTATAATTTATTTTAATTCCCTTTCGTGAGAAAACGATCCCACAAACAAAGGAATTGTGCAGTACGAAATAACATAAAAACGGATTCATTAAAAAGGAAGACCTTTTACTCAAATTGTTTCTTTTTGACAGGAATCAATAAAAAAAATCCGGGGGCGGTTCATGAATTTGGAATAAATTTATGGGTTAAGAAGTTGGAGTAAAGAGTTGTTGTTGAAAAATCTAAAACTGGAAAGAAATTTTATAATTTTTATGAAAATTGAATAATAGTGTAAACTAAATAGAATCATGATTTAAAGGTATCCATTAAACACAGTCTAAAAAAAATATATCGATCATTGGATTCGTTTCAATTGAGTGATTTAATCCGGTATAAATATTAGAAAGGGCGGAAACACCATCTTCGCAAACATGAATAGATATATATCCTTATTTTACAATTTTTCCCAAAAAGGATTTATCTTTATACCCAGCCTCGGAGGAAGGATTTTTCTTTGATGAAAAGTTTTCTATTTTTAGAGTTAAAATTGAATGTACATAATACCTATCCAAAATAATATGAATGACTCACTATTCACTCGGTTTTTGGGCCATAATCATTATGTAGGAGAGATGGCCGAGTGGTTCAAGGCGTAGCATTGGAACTGCTATGTAGACTTTTGTTTACCGAGGGTTCGAATCCCTCTCTTTCCGTACTCGTCAACTAATTCACCAATGTTACTGACTGCAATGCATCAAATAAGAATGGATACTCCAACAGTTAGACCTTTCTTTGATATAGATTATCTATTCCTACCCCGAATTTCTGTGGTACGAAAAATACTGGACAAAATCGACAAGGAATGAAAATACCCTACCGATATATGATACATGAATAAGAGAAAAATCCCCAGATGAAACCCCTTACCTTACTTACCCCCGGTCCCTTTACTTAAGCCAAAATGAAGGGGGCAAAATTGCCCGAACCCTTGTTATTTTAGTTATGGTTAAGTCTGACGAGAGTAATATTCTACAACTAGCAATTCGTTTATTTTCAAACCGACCCATTTACTATCTATTATTTGATTGACTAATCCTTCATATTGGAATGGGTGAAGAGTCAAATGTTTTGGTAATTCCTCACGGGGGGGTGAATCAAGATAATTTTGAATCAGAGCCCTGGATTTTTGCTCATCCCTCACTGTAATAATATCTCGGGTTTTGCAGCGATAACTTGGTATATCTACTATACGACCATTAACTAAAATATGTCTGTGGTTAACTAATTGGCGGGCTTGAGGAATAGTCGAAGCCATACCTAATCGAAAAAGGATGTTATCTAAACGCATTTCAAGTAATTGTAGTAAAACCTGACCTGTTGACCCTTTGGCTTTTCCGGCGATCCGAACGTATTTAAGTAATTGTTGTTCTGTAAGACCATAATGAAAGCGCAATTTTTGTTTTTCTTCTAAACGAATACGATATTGAGATTTTTTGCCGGGGCGCGATTGGTTTCTAAGATCGCTTCCGGCTCTAGGCTTTTTACTAGTTAGCCCTGGTAAAGCCCCCAGACGACGGATTTTTTTGAAACGAGGTCCTCTGTAACGCGACATAAAGACTCCTTATTTTTTATGAAATTTCATAAAACAAAATTAAAACTAAACTAAAATATGATAAATTAAGCGAAATTTACTGAAGTATTACAAAGAATAAATAATTAGAGGAATTGTATCAATATCCGTACCTTATTGTATATAAATAATTGTATTATATAAATAAAAAGAATTTAAAATAATAAAAATTTAGGGTTCTTTTCTTATCTTAATTGATTTGTTCTACAGAGACCGAACTCCTCCAATCCAATTTTTATTCATAATTGGAAGTTCCTACGAAATAATAGAAATAGATCAGTGACCCTTGGGAAAAGGGAAAGAAGTTTTTCACTTTGATTTCACATTATCAATTAAATTATGTAAAAAATCAAACAAATGGAGAAAAGCCGGCTATCGGAATCGAACCGATGACCATCGCATTACAAATGCGATGCTCTAACCTCTGAGCTAAGCGGGCTCGCATAACATAAATTGTACACATATACTAATTTAGTAAACTACTGAGATATTAATTGTTCATTCTTAGCTATTTCATAAGAAATATTATTTATATAAAAATAAATATATAATATATATATATAAAGAATATTTCCAAAAATATTGGATATTTGAATATTAAATTTCGATCTATTTCTCAAATATATGTTTATCGATAATTAATATCTTAATTAGCTTAATTAAATAGTAAGATTTTTTTTTACTATTCTATAGTACTATGTTTTTTTGATATTTTATTATATTTCATATATATTATATATGAAATATATTTTAATTTTTTTATATATTTTATTTAGAATTATCTTCTAATTATAAATTAACGGAATGATTGTTTATAGCCATTTTATTAGTTATGGCTAGTAATTAAATTTTAAATTAATAATACTCAAATTTTCCTTTTTTTGTTATGTTATTAGAGGGTCTGCCCTAAGAAAAGGATAAGAATAAAATGAAAGATAAAAGTGTAATTCAGATCATAATGAAACACTCCTCTGGTTTCATTCGAAAAGGCGAAAGCTAATATGAAAAAAAAAAAAAAAGAATCGACCGTTCAAGTATTCAAAATTGCACGGATAGAAATAGGGGCATATCTAAGTATAATAAATATTATATATATAGTATAATATATATGTTATGCGGTATATATCTATATTGAATTTCTGATATAGAAATGTGATATAGAAATGATAGAATCATTTCTGATTGGACCAAATACTGGTCTCCGATAGAGATCAAAGAAAATAGACAAGAAATCAAATAGTAGAAAACACTTTTCAATATAGGAACCGGTATCTAATGAATTCAACGGTTCCAGCATAATATAAATGAAAGAAAAAAGGGTGACGGCATCATAATGTGATCCTAATCACATCACAAAACAAAAAAGGGGATATGGCGAAATTGGTAGACGCTACGGACTTAATTGGATTGAGCCTTGGTATGGAAACCTACCAAGTGAGAACTTTCAAATTCAGAGAAACCCTGGAATTAAAAATGGGCGATCCTGAGCCAAATCCTGTTTTATTAAAACAAACAAGGGTTTCATAAACCGAGAATAAAAAAGGATAGGTGCAGAGACTCAATGGAAGCTGTTCTAACAAATGGAGTTGGCTGCATTGTGTTAGTAAAGGAATCCTTACATCGAAACTTCCGAAAGGATGAAGGATAAACCTATATGCATACGTATAGTACTGCAATAGTATCTCCAAATGATTAATGACGGCTCGAATCTGTATTTTTTTATATTTATATGAAAAACGAAAGAATTGTTGTGAATCAATTAAAAATTGAAAAAAGAATCGAATATTCATTGATCAAATCATTCACTCCATCATAGTCTGATAGATCTTTTTAAGAATTGATTAATCGGACGAGAATAAAGATAGAGTCCCATTATACATGTCAATATCGACAACAATGAAATTTATAGTAAGAGGAAAATCCGTCGACTTTAGAAATCGTGAGGGTTCAAGTCCCTCTATCCCCAAAACGAAACGGTTGACTCCCTAATTATTTATCTTTTATCATTTTGTTAGCGATTCAAAATTCGTTATGTTTCTCATTCATTCTACTCTTTCACAAACGGATCTGAGCGGAAATTTTTTTCTTATCACAAGCCTCGTGTGTTATATATATGATACACGTACAAACGAACATCTTTGAGCAAGGAATCCCCATTTAAAATTTAATTTGAATAATTAACAATATATACCATTACTTGTACTGAAACTTAGAATTTTTTTTTGAAGATCCAAGAAATTCTATACAGGGCCTGTATAATACTTTGTAATACTTTTTTCGTTTTTCTAATTGACATAGACCCAAGTCCTATATTAAAATAAAATGAGGATGATGCGATGTGTCGTGACTGGTCGGGATAGCTCAGCTGGTAGAGCAGAGGACTGAAAATCCTCGTGTCACCAGTTCAAATCTGGTTCCTGGCACATGAGTAATTTTTATGAGTATACATTCTACAAATTAATTGATATGGGTCGACATACATATTC